CCAAGGGGTCAACAGGTCAAGTTTTACTACAATTACTTGAAATGCGTTTGGATAACATCCTTTTTCGATTGGGTATGGCTTCCACTATTCCCGCAGCCCGTCAATTAGTTAACCATCGACATATTTTAGTTAATGGTCGTATAGTAGATATACCGAGTTATCGCTGCAAACCCCGAGATATTATTACGGCAAAGGATGAACAAAAATCCAGAGCTCTGATTCAAATTTCTCTTGATTCATCCCCTCATGAGGAATTACCAAATCATTTGACCCTTCAGCCATTCCAATATAAAGGATTAGTCAATCAAATAATAGATAGTAAATGGGTCGGTTTGAAAATAAATGAATTGCTCGTCGTAGAATATTATTCTCGTCAGACTTAAACCTCAGACTAAAACCAAGGGTTCGAAAAATTTTCTTCCCTTTAGGCGAAGTAAATTAACCCAAGGTTAAGTAAGAGAAATCCGAGTTTTATCTAGATTTCCCCCATTTTTGTATCATAGACCAAGGATCCATTTTCATTCCTTGTCTACTCTTTTCTTTCCAGTATTTTGATTATTATTATTTTTTAGTATTCTATTTTACGCGTCACAGCAATTAGGAATTGAGAATCTATATCTTTAGATCAAAGAAGGGTCTAGCTCTTGGAATAATGGTATCCATTGCTATTTGAGCCCTTGTTTGTTGTTAGTAAAATTGGTGAATTAAGCGAAGGTCCGGAAAGAGAGGGATTCGAACCCTCGGTAAACAAAAGCCTACATAGCAGTTCCAATGCTACGCCTTGAACCACTCGGCCATCTCTCCTACATAATGATTATGACCCCAAAACCGAGTGAATAGCGAGTCAGTCATAATCCATATTCCATTATTGGATAGGTACGCCCAATCCATTTTAACTGAAAATTTTTCATCAAAGTCAAAGCAAAGAACCATTTTTCTTTCCTTCGAGGCTCCGGGATAAAGATACAATTTTTACGAAAAATTGTTAAAAAAAAGGCAATTCATGTTTGCAAAAACAACGTTCCCTTTTTTTTCTGATATTTTTCTATTTTTAGAACGGATTAATTCAATGAATTAGAACGAATCAACTGATTGATGGTCTATATCTTTTAGACTATAGTTAATGGATACTCTTAAATCATAATTGTAATTATATAGACTCTGATTCCATACCAGAAAATTTTAAAAATTCCCTTTCGGTTTTGGAGTTCTCAACAACAAATACCTACCCCTCCATTAGAATAGAAATTCATAAAAAATTTAGATTCGATTGTATAGTGTATACCCGTTATGTACACAAAATTGGCAGTTATTCTATTTTCATCATAGAATGATTATTCGATCTTTTTTCTTCTTTGTAATTTGTATCATGATTCAATCAAAATTTCTCGAGTTCTTCTAATTTGTAACTTCACCGAAATCGGAATAGTTCCTATACTACTACATTAGTATGAAATCGAATCGCGTTGAAATATTTCTTATTTCTTCTCGATTCCTGTCAAAAAGGAACAATTGGAATAGAGGATTCATATCTTTTGTTTTTTTCTTAAAAAAAAATCAGTTTTTATGTTATTTCGTACTATACAATTCTTTTCTTTGTGGGATCTTTTTCCCATGAGAGGTAATGAAAAGAATTCTAGAATGGATTGCTACCTATGCCTAGATCACGGATAAATGGAAATTTTATTGATAAGACCTTTTCAATTGTAGCCAATATCTTATTACGAGTAATTCCGACAACTTCAGGAGAAAAAGAGGCATTTACCTATTACAGAGATGGTGCGATTTGATTTTTTTTTATTTTTATTTATTTCTCTCAGTCTTACAGTCTTACGAGGAGAAAAACACGTGATTCGAGAAAAAAAAATCTGCGCTTTTTGAAGGTGAAGTTTGGAAATAGAACAATTCCTTCTGTCGTGTATCCTCGATTAATGCAACCTCAGATGCTATGTTTCAATTATCGATTCTAGTATTAAGCGAAAGGTTACGCCTAGAGGTTCTGTATTACGGGTCAATCCTACTCTACTAGCGCTAATAGGCAGCATAGGGGAAGAAGCGCTACACCTAGGAATCAACAATACGAAAACTTTGTTCTAAGTCAGCCCTTTCCTTAGCGGGCTTGGGACTAAAAGAATGGTTGGGACAACAAACATCCATCTCGTTCGTCCTTTGGATACCCGTATAACCATCGAAGGCTATTGAAGTGACTAATTCCTGGAAATTAGGAGGCGTTAAAAACAAAGAAATTGTTGGAGTTATCTTATCATTTCTATCTAGTCCCAATAGGCTTGATGTTAAGAAAGAATCTCTTGCAGGAAGGTTGGCTAGAGATTTCTTGTAAAAACACTAGCCCTGCTGAGTTCATAATGAGAATATTTTCATCGTTGAATCTTTTTTGATTCTATGTATTATTCTCATTATGTACATAAGGGAGGAGCCGTATGAGGTGAAAATCTCACGTACGGTTCTGGAACGGAGATTCTTTCAATTGAATGACGAC